ATGAACGTACACCCTTAGCCAATTTGATTCGCTGGAGAGATAAACCAGTGGCCCTTTCTATTGTACAAGCAAGATTAGTTGGATTAGCCCACTTTTCTGTAGGTTATATATTCACTTATGCGGCTTTCTTGATTGCCTCTACGTCAGGCAAATTTGGTTAAATTTTAAAGGATGTCTTGTATCCGCGAAAAGACCATTTCTTTCGATAGATAGAGGGCCACCTTCTTATATTTCTACATCTAAGATTCGACTTGTATCATGGATACTAATAGGAACTGAACCATTATGGCAAGTAAAGGTTTGATTCAGCGGGAGAAGAAGAGGCAAAAATTAGAACAGAAATATCATTTGATTCGTCAATCCTCAAAAAAAGAAATAAGCAAAGTTCCGTCATTGAACGAGAAATGGGAAATTTATAGAAAGTTACAATCCCCACCACGGAATAGCGCAGCTACACGCCTTCATCGACGTTGTTTTGCGACTGGACGGCCGAGAGCTAATTATCGAGATTTTGGACTATCCGGACATATACTTCGTGAAATGGTTCATGCATGTTTGTTGCCAGGAGCAACAAGATCGAGTTGGTAAGGATTAACTCTAGATTTCTATTCTAGGGTCGGTGATCGTAGAGGTCCCCTTTGCCATTCTGCATAACCCTTTACCATTCTGTATAAATTTGCCATTCTGTATAACCCTTTACCATTCTGTATAAATGGGCTATCCTATTTGTACAGATATGGTAGAGGGGCGAACTCAACCCTTGGTTATCTATTAGTTTTCAGCTCTTCTCTTCATCGCGGGGTAGAGCAGTTTGGTAGCTCGCAAGGCTCATAACCTTGAGGTCACGGGTTCAAATCCCGTCTCCGCAACATCTTGTTTGTCAAAAAATTTTAGATTTTACTATTTTACTTTGTTAAGTTAACTAGTAATTAATTACCGCTTTGGGGGAGGCTATAGGAAAGGGAAAAAGGGGGGGGGATAGAATGACTACACGATCACAGACAACTATACCAAATCATATTTAATAAAACCTAACCTAATTTTATTTAATATTTAATAATATTAATAAATTTTATCGTGGGCGGATAGCGGGAATCGAACCCGCGCCTTCTCCCTGGCAAAGAGAAATTTTACCATTCGACCATATCCGCTCCGCATTTTTTCGTTCTTGATACATAATATGTCCACACAATATTAATATAATATTAATTAATATAATATAATTATAATATAATATTAATATAATATATAATTAAAATATATATAAAATATATAATTAATATATAATAATATAATATATACAATATTAATATAATATTAATTAATATAATATAATTATAATATAATATTAATATAATATATAATTAAAATATATATAAAATATATAATTAATATATAATAATATAATATATATATATATAATATAATAAATATAAATATATACCTCGATCATTTTTGTGCAGTCCCAGACCAAAGACTCTCCTCGGCTCGATTCCAATTATTTTATTAATTGTATTTTTTCAATAAGTTTGGAAGAAGTTTGACCCCCTCAAATTTTGAGTTTTCTTTATTTGCATTTTCTATTTTCTTTGGGGAACTTATATTAATATTATATTCTAATGTGTCTTACAACCGAGCAAAATTCGGGGGGTCCTTTCGGTTTTGGGTCTGGGACGATAGGTTCAAGAGATGAGAGAATTAAGAATACCGACTAAAAAGACTAACCCAATCCATAATGAGGTACCGGAAAATATAACATTTTTGTTACTCGACCAACCATCAGGAGAAGCAAATACAACGGGCACGCTAATCAATAAGATTGATGAAGTAGCAATTAATGCAAAAACAGCCAATCGAAAAGCAAGAGTCATGCTTTTAATCCTCCAAGCTACCAACAAAAGAATTTTTACCATTTGATCCCTCTATTAGCCAAAAAATTGTAATAAAATACAGCAGGGGGATTTTACTTTACCATGAATCCATTGATTCTATATGACCTATTACTAACCCTTTTACCATACACCATACATGGGGTCAAGGTAAATTTTTTTATTCCACAAATGGGCATGCTCGTATATACGGATAGATAGATCCATCGGGTAGATTCCCACCCGAGGTCTTTCTGTCTTTCTACAGATAGTGGTGGATACCACTACTATGGTCATGTTCGATTCGGAGGAATAAAATAAAAAATGTCTTTCGGAGAGATGGCTGAGTGGTTGATAGCCCCGGTCTTGAAAACCGGTATAGTGTATAGAAAAAAAACTATCGAGGGTTCGAATCCCTCTCTCTCCTTTTTTGTTCATTGAATAGGTTTGTTTCTTTATTAGTTTTTCCCGGACGGATATCGTAAAGAAGGATAAATGGCTCGGCTATCCCACCGAGCCAGGCCAAAAATAGATTATGAATAGATTATGATTATATAAATAAGTTGAAAAAAAAAGAAAAAAGATTTAAAAAAGATTTTAAGAATGACCCGATCCCAAGATGTATGATGGAA